GCTAGCGTAGCTTAACTAAAGCATAACACTGAAGATGTTAAGACGGTCCCTAGAAAGGTCCCGTAAGCACAAAAGCTTGGTCCTGACTTTACTGTCAACTTTGGCTAAACTTACACATGCAAGTCTCCGCCCCCCTGTGAGAATGCCCACAGTTTTCTGCCCGAGAACAAGGAGCTGGTATCAGGCACACTTTCCGCAGCCCATGACACCTTGCTTAGCCACACCCTCAAGGGAACTCAGCAGTGATAGACATTAAGCCATAAGTGTAAACTTGACTTAGTTAAAGCCAAGAGGGCCGGTAAAACTCGTGCCAGCCACCGCGGTTATACGAGAGGCTCAAGTTGATAGACATCGGCGTAAAGAGTGGTTAGGAAGTTTTTAAACTAAAGCCGAACGCCCTCAGAACTGTTATACGTACCCGAGAGCAAGAAGCCCCACTACGAAAGTGGCTTTATATCCCCGACCCCACGAAAGCTGCGAAACAAACTGGGATTAGATACCCCACTATGCCCAGCCCTAAACCTTGATAGCCCCCTACACCCACTATCCGCCCGGGTACTACGAGCACTAGCTTAAAACCCAAAGGACTTGGCGGTGCTTTAGATCCACCTAGAGGAGCCTGTTCTAGAACCGATAACCCCCGTTAAACCTCTCCCCCTCTTGTTCTTTCCGTCTATATACCGCCGTCGTCAGCTTACCCTATGAAGGAACCACAGTAAGCAAAACTAGTACAACTCAAAACGCCAGGTCGAGGTGTAGCATATGAGGGGGGAAGAAATGGGCTACATTCCCTGCCACAGGGAATACGAACAATGTAATGAAATATACATTAGAAGGAGGATTTAGCAGTAAGCAGAAAATAGAGCGTTCCGCTGAAATTGGCCCTGAAGCGCGCACACACCGCCCGTCACTCTCCCCAAGCCAACAACATCCTATAAATAATACATTTTACCGGTAAAGGGGAGGCAAGTCGTAACATGGTAAGTGTACCGGAAGGTGTACTTGGAAAAATCAGAGTGTAGCTAAGCCAGAAAAGCATCTCCCTTACACTGAGAAGTCGCCCGTGCAAATCGGGCCACCCTGACGCCCAACAGCTAGCCCCTTCATCAACCCCAAATTAACCCTATCTATACCCCCAAATATACCACTCTTTCAACAACAAACCATTTTTCCACCTAAGTACGGGCGACGAAAAAGGACCTAGGAGCAACAGAGAAAGTACCGCAAGGGAACGCTGAAAGAGAAATGAAACAACCCAGTAAAGCACTAAAAAGCAGAGATCACTCCTCGTACCTTTTGCATCATGATTTAGCCAGAAAACCTCAAGCAAAAAGCATTATGTTTGATACCCCGAAACTAAGCGAGCTACTCCAAGGCAGTCTAATTTATAGGACCCCCCCGTCTCTGTGGCAAAAGAGTGGGAAGAACTTCGAGTAGAGGTGACAGACCTACCGAGCCTAGTTATAGCTGGTTGCCTGAAAACTGAATAAAAGTTCAGCCCTTTAAATTCTCCACTCCCATTGGCCTAAGGCCTTCACACCGACCAAAGAAGTTAAAGGAGTTAGTCAAAGGGGGTACAGCCCCTTTGAAACAAGACACAACTTTCCAAGGAGGGTAAAAATCACAACGAACTAAAAGGTTAAATATCCTAGTGGGCCTAAAAGCAGCCACCTACCCAGAAAGCGTTAAAGCTCGAGCATCACCTAACCAGCCTTCTAATAAAGACAATACAATTTCACCCCCCTAAAACCTACCAGGCCGCTCCATAAAACTATGGAAGCGTTTATGCTAACATGAGTAATAAGAGGACCCGCCTCTCCCCGCACAAGTGTAACTCGGAACGAACCCTTCACCGACCATTAACGGCCCCAAAACAAAGAGGGCCCTAGGCAAAAAACAAACAACTAGAAAAACCCCTAGTTCCTCACCGTTAACCCCACACTGGTGTGCAAACCAGGAAAGACTAAAAGAAAAAGAAGGAACTCGGCAAACACAAGCCTCGCCTGTTTACCAAAAACATCGCCTCTTGAACCCCTAAATATAAGAGGTCCCGCCTGCCCTGTGACTATAAGTTTAACGGCCGCGGTATTTTGACCGTGCAAAGGTAGCGCAATCACTTGTCTTTTAAATGAAGACCTGTATGAATGGCATAACGAGGGCTTAACTGTCTCCTTTTTCCAGTCAATGAAATTGATCTCCCCGTGCAGAAGCGGGGATATTAACATAAGACGAGAAGACCCTATGGAGCTTTAGACACCAGAACAGACCATGTTAAACACCCCGCAAATAAAGGACAAAACTCATTGGCCCCTGTTCTAATGTCTTTGGTTGGGGCGACCGCGGGGAAACAACAAACCCCCATGTGGACCGGGAGCACACTACCCCCACAACCCAGAGTCACAACTCCAAGTAACAGAACTTCTGACCAACAAGATCCGGCACATAGCCGATCAACGGACCGAGTTACCCTAGGGATAACAGCGCAATCCTCTTCTAGAGCCCATATCGACAAGAGGGTTTACGACCTCGATGTTGGATCAGGACATCCTAATGGTGCAGCCGCTATTAAGGGTTCGTTTGTTCAACGATTAAAGTCCTACGTGATCTGAGTTCAGACCGGAGTAATCCAGGTCAGTTTCTATCTATGTCACGATCTTTTCTAGTACGAAAGGACCGAAAAGAAGGGGCCCCTGTTCTCAATATGCCTCCCCCTCATCTATTGAAATCAACTAAAATAGATAAAAGGGCGTACCCCCTAGCCATAGAAAATGGCTTGTTAAAGTGGCAGAGCCCGGACATTGCAAAAGACCTAAGCCCTTTCCACGGAGGTTCAAGTCCTCCCTTTAACTATGCTCTCAACACTAGTTTCATCCATCCTCAACCCCTTAATTCTTATCGTGTTTGTCCTTCTAGCCGTTGCACTCCTCACGCTTGTCGAACGAAAAGTCCTCGGCTACATACAATTACGAAAGGGCCCAAACATTGTAGGCCCCTACGGCCTCCTTCAACCAGTTGCAGACGGACTTAAACTCTTTATAAAAGAACCCGTTCGACCCTCCACCTCCTCACCCATCCTCTTTCTCTTTACCCCCATACTAGCCCTCACCCTGGCCCTCACCCTTTGAACTCCAATGCCTCTCCCCTTCCCAATAGCAGATCTCAACCTTGGCATCCTCTTTATCCTTGCCCTCTCCAGTCTGGCAGTTTATTCTATTCTAGGCTCAGGATGGGCCTCCAATTCAAAATACGCCTTAATCGGGGCCCTTCGAGCCGTAGCACAAACTATTTCCTATGAAGTTAGCCTAGGGCTAATCCTTCTTAATGCTATTATTTTTACTGGGGGCTTCACCCTACAAACATTCAGCATCGCCCAAGAAAGTGTCTGATTAATCCTCCCCGCCTGGCCCCTAGCCGCTATATGGTACATTTCCACACTTGCAGAAACAAACCGGGCCCCTTTTGACCTCACAGAAGGTGAATCCGAACTCGTCTCCGGCTTTAACGTAGAGTACGCAGGAGGACCTTTCGCCCTTTTTTTCCTCGCTGAATACGCCAACATTCTCCTAATAAATACTCTCTCTGCAACTCTATTCCTAGGCGCCTCTGTCTCCCACACCACCCCTGAAATTACAACAACAAATCTTATAATCAAAGCAGCTCTCCTATCCGTCCTCTTCCTATGAGTTCGTGCTTCCTACCCACGATTTCGCTATGACCAACTCATGCACCTAATTTGAAAAAACTTCCTACCACTAACCCTTGCCCTGGTAATTTGACACCTCTCCCTTCCAATTGCACTAACCGGCCTACCCCCGCAACTATAGCCCGGAGCTGTACCTAAAATAAAGGACCACTTTGATAGAGTGAATCATGAGGGTTAAAATCCCTCCAACTCCTTAGAAAGAAGGGACTTGAACCCTACCTGAAGAGATCAAAACTCTTAGTGCTTCCTCTACACCACTTCCTAGTAAAGTCAGCTAAATAAGCTTTTGGGCCCATACCCCAAACATGTTGGTTAAACTCCTTCCTTCACTAATGAATCCTTACATCTTGGCCATTCTTCTCTTTGGCTTAGGCCTTGGCACAACAATCACATTTGCTAGCTCCCACTGACTTCTCGCCTGAATAGGCCTTGAAATAAATACACTAGCCATTATTCCCCTAATAACCCAACATCACCACCCACGCGCAGTCGAAGCTACAACCAAATATTTTTTGACTCAAGCCACTGCTGCAGCTACCCTTCTATTTGCAAGTGTAACTAACGCCTGACTAACAGGCCAGTGAGAAATTCAACAAATTACGCACCCCCTCCCAAGTACCATAATTACTCTTGCACTTGCTCTCAAAATTGGTCTAGCCCCTCTTCATGCTTGACTCCCCGAAGTCCTGCAAGGCCTAGACCTCACCACAGGCTTAATTCTTTCAACCTGACAAAAGCTTGCCCCCTTCGCCCTGATTCTTCAACTTCAACCTTCAAGCTCAACACTCCTTATCATCTTAGGTCTTACATCCACACTTATTGGGGGCTGAGGCGGATTAAACCAAACACAACTCCGCAAGATTCTTGCATATTCATCAATCGCCCATTTAGGCTGAATAATTCTTGTCCTACAATTCTCCCCCTCCATCACCCTCCTTACCCTCCTAACCTATTTCATTATAACATTCTCAACATTTCTTGTATTTAAACTCAACAAATCTACAAATATCAACACCCTTGCCACATCCTGAGCAAAAGCCCCCGCCCTGACAGCTCTCATACCCCTCATTCTACTCTCCCTAGGAGGCCTCCCCCCTCTTACAGGCTTCATGCCAAAATGACTAATCCTTCAAGAACTAACCAAACAAGGGCTTGCTCCAACCGCAACCCTAGCTGCCCTTTCAGCCCTACTTAGCCTGTATTTTTACCTACGCCTCTCTTACGCAATAACCCTTACTATTTCCCCTAACAATCTCACAGGTTCAACCCCCTGACGCTTACCTTCCACTCAACTAACCTACCCCCTCGCCACTTCAACTGCAATAACAATTTGCCTCCTACCTCTCACCCCTGCCATCTCCGCCTTATTAACCTCCTAAGGGGCTTAGGATAACACCCAGACCAAGGGCCTTCAAAGCCCTAAGCGGGAGTGAAAATCTCCCAGCCCCTGCTAAAACTTGCAGGATACTAACCCACATCTTCTGTATGCAAAACAGACACTTTAATTAAGCTAAAGCCTTGCTAGACAGGAAGGCCTCGATCCTACAAACTCTTAGTTAACAGCTAAGCGCTTAAACCAACAAGCATCTGTCTAACCTTTCCCCCGCCCGCCTCCAAAAGGGCGGGGGAAAGCCCCGGCAGGGTTCTAACCTGCTGCTTCGGATTTGCAATCTGATATGTATAACACCTCGAGGCTTGATAAGAAGAGGATTTGAACCTCTGTTCGTGGGACTACAGTCCACCGCTTAACACTCAGCCATCTTACCTGTGGCAATCACTCGTTGATTCTTCTCAACTAATCACAAAGATATCGGCACCCTCTATCTAGTATTTGGTGCTTGGGCCGGAATAGTAGGAACTGCACTTAGCCTCCTAATTCGGGCAGAACTAAGTCAGCCCGGCGCTCTCCTCGGAGATGACCAGATTTATAATGTAATTGTTACAGCACATGCTTTTGTAATAATTTTCTTTATAGTAATACCAATTATGATTGGAGGCTTTGGAAACTGACTAGTGCCTCTTATGATTGGTGCACCCGACATAGCTTTCCCTCGAATAAACAATATAAGCTTCTGACTCCTTCCCCCTTCATTCCTCCTCCTCCTTGCCTCCTCCGGAGTCGAAGCAGGGGCTGGCACAGGATGAACTGTTTATCCCCCACTCTCAGGCAATCTCGCCCACGCAGGGCCTTCTGTCGATTTAACCATCTTCTCCCTCCATTTGGCCGGGGTATCGTCTATTCTTGGCGCAATTAATTTTATTACAACAATTATTAACATAAAACCCCCTGCCATCTCTCAGTACCAAACACCTCTGTTTGTGTGGTCCGTCCTAATTACCGCAGTATTGCTTTTATTATCCCTGCCCGTGCTTGCTGCCGGCATCACAATACTTCTCACAGACCGAAACCTTAATACAACCTTCTTTGACCCTGCTGGAGGAGGGGACCCTATCCTTTACCAACATTTGTTCTGATTCTTTGGTCATCCTGAAGTCTATATCCTCATCCTCCCTGGCTTTGGTATAATCTCCCACGTTGTTGCGTACTACGCGGGTAAAAAAGAACCCTTCGGATATATGGGCATGGTCTGAGCCATAATGGCCATTGGCCTCCTAGGGTTTATTGTCTGAGCTCACCACATGTTTACTGTAGGAATGGACGTAGACACACGAGCTTACTTTACTTCCGCCACAATAATTATTGCTATCCCAACCGGGGTAAAAGTTTTCAGCTGACTGGCCACTCTGCACGGCGGCTCAATTAAATGAGAAACCCCACTCTTATGAGCACTCGGCTTCATTTTCCTCTTTACTGTTGGAGGACTAACCGGAATTGTCCTGGCCAACTCTTCTCTAGATATTATGCTTCACGACACATATTACGTCGTTGCCCACTTCCACTATGTTCTCTCGATAGGGGCCGTATTTGCCATCGTTGCCGGCTTCGTCCACTGATTCCCCTTATTCTCAGGTTACACGCTCCACGACACCTGAACCAAAATCCACTTCGGGGTAATGTTTGCTGGTGTTAATATAACTTTCTTCCCACAACATTTCCTGGGGCTGGCAGGAATACCTCGCCGATACTCCGACTATCCCGACGCCTACACCCTTTGAAACACAGTTTCTTCCATTGGCTCAATAATTTCCCTAATCGCAGTAATTATATTTTTATTTATTATTTGAGAAGCATTCGCCGCTAAACGAGAAGTTTCATCAGTGGAACTCACAGCAACGAACGTAGAATGACTTCACGGTTGCCCTCCTCCTTACCACACCTTCGAAGAACCTGCCTTCGTTCAAGTTCAAACTTGGTCAAACTACGAAAAATCCGCTTCCGCCCCCTCAAGCCCCTAGTAACGAGAAAGGGAGGAATTGAACCCCCATAAACTGGTTTCAAGCCAGCCACATAACCACTCTGTCACTTTCTTCATAAGACACTAGTAAAATTGACCATTACATTGCCTTGTCAAGGCAAAATTGCGGGTTTAAGCCCCGCGTGTCTTACAATGGCACATCCCTCCCAACTAGGTTTTCAAGATGCAGCTTCACCTGTAATAGAAGAACTTCTTCACTTCCACGACCATGCCTTAATAATTGTTTTTCTAATTAGCACATTCGTGCTTTATATTATTGTGGCTATAGTAACAACCAAGCTAACTAATAAATTTATCCTAGACTCCCAAGAAATCGAAATCATTTGAACCCTGCTCCCAGCTATTATCCTGATTCTCATTGCCCTCCCCTCCCTACGCATTCTTTATCTTATAGATGAAATTAACGACCCTCATCTTACAATTAAAGCAATAGGTCACCAGTGATACTGAAGTTACGAGTATACTGACTATGAAGACCTCGGCTTTGACTCATACATAATCCCCACACAAGACTTAGCCCCGGGCCAATTCCGCCTTCTAGAAGCAGACCATCGAATAGTAGTACCAGTTGAATCCCCCATCCGGGTCCTAATTTCTGCCGAAGATGTACTTCACTCCTGAGCCGTCCCAAGTCTGGGGGTAAAAATAGACGCCGTCCCAGGACGCTTAAACCAAACAGCATTTATTGCCTCCCACCCCGGAATCTTTTATGGCCAATGCTCTGAAATTTGCGGCGCAAACCACAGCTTTATGCCTATTGTGGTAGAAGCGGTACCACTAGAACACTTTGAAAACTGATCCTCCTTAATACTTGAAGACACTTCGCTAAGAAGCTAAATAGGGAATAGCGTTAGCCTTTTAAGCTAAAGACTGGTGACCCCCGCCCACCCCTAGCGAAATGCCACAACTTAACCCCGCACCTTGATTTGCTATTCTAGTCTTCTCCTGATTAGTTTTCCTAACAGTCATTCCCCCAAAAGTTCTAGCACACACCTTCCCAAACGACCCAACACTCCAAAGCACAGAGAAACCCAAAACAGAGCCCTGAAGTTGACCATGATACTAAGCTTTTTTGACCAATTTATGAGCCCCACATACCTAGGAATCCCCCTCATTGCCCTTGCCCTCAGTTTACCCTGAGTCCTCTACCCCAAACCTACCCCCCGTTGACTAAACAACCGCCTCATTACACTCCAAGGATGGTTTATTAACCGCTTTACCCAACAAATTTTTCAACCTCTAAGTCTAGGGGGCCATAAATGAGCAGCCCTTCTCGCCTCCCTCATACTTTTCCTCATTACCTTAAACATACTTGGTCTCCTGCCCTACACCTTTACCCCCACAACGCAACTCTCCCTCAACATGGCCTTCGCCGTCCCCCTCTGACTTGCAACAGTCATTATTGGTATGCGAAACCAGCCTACCCATGCCCTAGGCCACCTGTTACCAGAAGGTACCCCCACCCTCTTAATCCCTGTCCTAATTATCATCGAAACAATTAGCCTATTTATTCGCCCCCTCGCACTTGGCGTACGATTGACCGCAAACCTTACAGCCGGTCACCTTTTAATTCAACTCATTGCCACCGCCGCCTTCGTCCTCCTCCCCCTAATACCCACAGTAGCCATTTTGACCGCAGTACTACTATTCCTCCTGACCCTTCTAGAAGTTGCAGTGGCCATAATTCAAGCCTATGTCTTTGTCCTTCTCTTAAGCCTCTACCTACAAGAAAACGTCTAATGGCCCATCAAGTACACGCATATCACATAGTTGACCCCAGCCCATGACCCCTAACAGGCGCAGTAGGCGCCCTTCTACTAACCTCCGGTTTAGCAATCTGAATGCATTTCCATAATATAACCTTATTAGCACTAGGTCTTATCCTTCTTCTTCTAACTATATATCAATGATGACGGGATATTGTCCGAGAAGGAACATTCCAAGGACACCACACCCCTCCTGTCCAAAAAGGCCTCCGATACGGAATGATCCTTTTTATTACCTCAGAAGTATTCTTCTTCCTAGGTTTCTTCTGAGCCTTTTATCACTCCAGCCTCGCCCCAACTCCAGAACTAGGAGGCTGCTGACCCCCTACAGGAATTACCCCTCTAGATCCCTTTGAAGTCCCCCTGCTCAATACAGCCGTCCTACTAGCCTCAGGAGTCACAGTCACCTGGGCACACCACAGCATCATAGAAGGACACCGAAAAGAAGCAATCCAGTCCCTCACTTTAACTATCCTTCTAGGCTTCTACTTTACCTTCCTTCAAGCAATAGAATACTACGAAGCCCCCTTCACTATTGCAGATGGAGTTTATGGTTCCACCTTCTTCGTAGCAACCGGTTTCCACGGACTCCACGTAATCATTGGCTCCACCTTCCTAGCCATCTGCCTTCTACGACAAGTCCTATATCATTTTACCTCCGAACACCACTTTGGTTTTGAAGCAGCCGCCTGATACTGACACTTTGTAGACGTTGTCTGACTATTCCTTTATATCTCAATTTACTGATGAGGCTCATATCTTTCTAGTATTAAAGCTAGTACCTGTGACTTCCAATCACCTAGTCTTGGTTAAACCCCAAGGAAAGATAATGAATTTAATCACAACAATACTCATTATTTCTATTACCCTCTCCACTATCCTCGCTATTGTTTCTTTTTGACTTCCCCAAATAACACCTGACCATGAAAAACTTTCCCCCTACGAATGTGGCTTTGATCCCCTAGGATCTGCGCGTCTACCCTTCTCTCTCCGCTTCTTCCTTGTTGCAATCCTTTTCCTCCTATTCGATTTGGAAATTGCACTGCTCCTTCCCCTTCCTTGGGGAGATCAACTTTCTTCCCCTCTCATAACATTCACCTGAGCCTTCGCTGTTCTTATATTATTAACCCTCGGCCTAATTTACGAATGAACTCAAGGCGGTCTAGAATGAGCTGACTAGACTGTTAGTTTAAGAAAAACCCTTGATTTCGGCTCAAGAGCTTGTGGTTAAAGTCCATAACCGTCTAATGACCCCTACACATTTCGCCTTTTCCTCTACCTTTCTTCTAGGCCTAGCAGGCCTGGCATTCCACCGAACCCATCTTCTTTCCGCTCTTTTATGTTTAGAAGGTATAATACTCTCACTCTTTATTGCTCTCTCCATGTGAACCCTTCAACTTAACTCCGCCAACTTCTCAGCCTCCCCCATACTTCTCCTGGCTTTCTCAGCCTGTGAAGCAAGCGCCGGCCTCGCACTACTTGTTGCCACTGCCCGCACTCACGGAACAGACCGACTCCAAAACCTAAATCTTCTACAATGCTAAAAATTCTCCTCCCTACTATCATGCTTGTCCCCACTATTTGAGCCGTCCCGGCCAAACACCTCTGATCCACCGCCCTTTCCTACAGTCTAATCATTTCCTTAACTAGCCTAACCTGACTAAAAGCATCCGCTGAATCAGGCTGGTCTTTTCTCAACCCTTACATAGCAACAGACCCCCTCTCTACCCCCCTTCTTGCATTAACCTGTTGGCTTCTCCCCCTGATAATTCTTGCAAGCCAAAACCACATAGCGTCCGAACCTTCCTCCCGCCAACGAACCTACATTACCCTCCTTACATCATTACAAATCTTCCTCATTATAGCCTTCGGCGCAACCGAAATAATTATATTTTATATTATGTTTGAAGCTACCCTTATTCCAACCCTTGTAATCATTACTCGTTGAGGAAATCAAACAGAACGACTAAATGCGGGCACTTATTTTTTATTCTATACACTAGCAGGCTCACTCCCTCTGCTTGTCGCTCTCCTACTACTCCAAAACAGCACTGGCACCCTATCCCTTCTAACACTACAATATGCCCCCTCCCTACAACTCTCTTCTTTCGCCGATAAACTATGATGAGCCGGTTGCTTGCTCGCCTTCCTAGTAAAAATACCCCTCTATGGGGCCCACCTCTGACTTCCCAAGGCACACGTTGAAGCCCCAATCGCTGGTTCCATAGTACTAGCCGCAGTCTTACTAAAACTAGGAGGCTATGGAATAATACGTATAATAATTATGCTAGAACCGCTCACCAAAGAACTCAGCTACCCCTTCATTATCTTCGCCCTCTGAGGGGTGATTATAACTGGCTCAATCTGCCTCCGCCAAACAGACTTAAAGTCCCTAATTGCTTATTCCTCAGTAAGTCATATGGGGCTCGTAGCAGCAGGTATTCTAGTCCAAACTCCCTGAGGTTTCACAGGCGCCCTTATTCTAATAATCGCACACGGTCTAACTTCCTCCGCCCTCTTTTGCCTAGCTAACACAAACTACGAACGAACCCACAGCCGAACCATAGTATTAGCCCGAGGACTCCAAATGGTTTTACCTCTAATAACCGCATGATGATTCATCGCCAGCCTTGCAAACCTTGCCCTCCCCCCTCTACCAAATCTAATAGGAGAACTCATAATCATTACCTCCCTGCTCCACTGATCCTGATGAACAATTGCACTCACGGGAGCTGGAACCCTAATTACTGCAGGCTACTCCCTGTATATATTTCTTATGACACAACGGGGGCCCCTACCAGCACATATTATATCCCTCGACCCAACACATTCCCGAGAACATCTTCTCCTAGCCCTTCATCTCCTACCCTTAATTCTTCTAATCACCAAGCCCGAATTAATTTGAGGGTGAACCGCCTGTAGATATAGTTTAACAAAAACATTAGATTGTGATTCTAAAAACAGAGGTTAAAACCCCCTTATTCACCGAGAGAGGTTGACAACAACAAAGACTGCTAATTTTTGCCTCTTAGGTTAGACTCCTAAGCTCACTCGCCCCGCTTCTAAAGGATAACAGCTCATCCGTTGGTCTTAGGAACCAAAAACTCTTGGTGCAAATCCAAGTAGCAGCTATGCACCTCACCTCCACCATAATAACCACTAGTCTAATTCTTATTTTTTTATTACTTATATCCCCCATCCTTTCCTCCTTTTCCCCCACCCCCCTCCCTCCCAACTGAGCATTAACCCAGGTTAAAACAGCAGTAAAATGAGCCTTCTTTACTAGCATCCTCCCTCTCTGCCTCTTCCTTAACGAAGGCACAGAGACAATTATTACCAGCTGAACTTGAATAAATACCCACACATTTGATATTAATATTAGTCTTAAATTTGATATCTACTCAATTATCTTCACCCCTGTCGCCCTTTATGTCACCTGGTCAATCCTAGAATTTGCCTCCTGATATATACATGCCGACCCGAACATAAATCGGTTTTTTAAATACCTCCTAATCTTCCTCATTGCCATGATCATTCTTGTTACCGCAAACAATATATTTCAACTATTTATCGGTTGAGAGGGTGTCGGAATTATATCTTTTCTCCTCATCGGCTGATGATACGGCCGTGCAGACGCAAACACCGCTGCCCTCCAAGCAGTAGTCTACAACCGAGTAGGGGACATCGGCCTAATTTTTGCTATAGCCTGAATTGCAACCTCCCTTAACTCCTGAGAAATACAACAAATATTTACTTTATCCAAAGACTTTGATCTAACTTACCCCCTCATTGGTCTCATCATTGCTGCCACTGGTAAATCCGCCCAGTTTGGCCTCCACCCCTGGCTTCCTTCTGCCATAGAAGGCCCTACGCCGGTCTCTGCCCTACTGCACTCAAGCACCATGGTCGTAGCAGGCATCTTCCTCCTCATCCGCATAAGTCCAATACTAGAAAACAATCAAACCGCCTTAACCATTTGCCTTTGTTTAGGAGCCCTCACCACCCTCTTTACCGCAACCTGCGCCCTCACCCAAAATGATATCAAAAAAATCGTTGCTTTCTCAACCTCAAGTCAACTGGGTTTAATAATAGTAACAATTGGGCTTAACCAACCCCAACTTGCCTTCCTTCACATCTGCACTCACGCATTCTTTAAAGCTATACTTTTCCTCTGCTCAGGGTCTATTATTCATAGCCTAAACGACGAGCAAGACATCCGAAAAATAGGAGGTATACATCACCTGACTCCTTTCACATCTTCCTGCTTAACCATTGGAAGCCTAGCTCTCACAGGAACCCCTTTCTTAGCAGGTTTCTTTTCAAAAGATGCTATTATTGAAGCCTTAAACACATCTTACCTAAACGCCTGGGCCCTATTCCTCACCCTCCTAGCCACTTCCTTCACCGCTATCTACAGTCTTCGGGTAGTTTTCTTCGTCTCAATAGGCCACCCCCGCTTCAACCCCCTTTCCCCAATTAACGAAAACAATTCAACAGTTATTAACCCCATCAAACGCCTAGCCTGAGGAAGTATTATCGCCGGTCTCCTAATTACCTCCAACATCACCCCCTTAAAAACACCAGTTATATCCATACCATTCCTTCTCAAAATTGCCGCCCTAATAGTGACTATTATCGGCCTTCTCACCGCACTAGAACTCGCCTCACTAACCAATAAGCAATACAAATCAATACCAAACCTTTCTCCCCACCATTTTTCTAATATACTAGGTTTCTTCCCAATAGTTATTCATCGCCTCATCCCCAAACTAAACCTGATTTTAGGACAAACCATCGCCTCCCAAACAGTCGACCAAACATGGTTAGAAAAAATGGGCCCAAAAGCAACTGCTACCCTTAACCTCCCTCTAATTACCACGACTAACAACATTCAACAGGGTATAATCAAAACCTATCTTTCCCTCTTCTTTTTCACCTTCGGTTTAGCCCTTCTACTACTACTTTATTAAACAGCTCGAAGGGCCCCCCGACTTAAACCCCGCGTTAACTCCAACACCACAAACAACGTTAACAGCAACACTCAAGCCCCTATCACCAAAACACCCCCACCCATCGAGTACATCAAAGCCACCCCTCCAACATCCCCCCGAAAAACCGAAAACTCAACAAATTCATCAGCAGACACTCAAGCCCCCTCGTATCACCCCCCTCAAAATAACACCGCCGCCATGCCCACCCCTAATAAATACGCCACTATTACCCCTAACACAGGCCAACTCCCTCAACCCTCAGGATAAGGCTCAGCAGCCAATGCTGCCGAATATGCAAACACTACTAATATTCCCCCCAAATAAATCAAAAATAAAATTAAAGATAAAAAAGACCCCCCATGCCCCACCAACACCCCACACCCCATACCTGCTACCGCAACCAGCCCTAACGCCGCAAAATATGGCGAAGGATTAGAAGCAACCGCCGCAAGACCAACTACCAGCCCTAGTAAAAATATAAACATAATATAAACCATAGTTTCTGCCAGGACTTTGACCAGGACTAATGACTTGAAAAACCACCGTTGTTATTCAACTACAAAAACAATAATGGCCAACCTCCGAAAAACCCACCCCCTCCTAAAAATTGCAAACGACGCACTAGTTGATCTCCCAGCCCCTTCAAACATTTCTGTTTGATGAAACTTTGGATCTTTACTAGGGCTTTGTCTAGCTGCCCAAATCCTGACAGGCCTTTTCCTAGCCATACACTACACCTCCGATATCGCCACCGCCTTCTCCTCCATTGCCCACATCTGCCGTGATGTTAACTACGGCTGACTCATTCGAAACATGCACGCTAACGGCGCATCCTTTTTCTTCATTTGTATTTATCTTCACATCGGCCGAGGCCTGTACTACGGCTCCTACCTCTATAAAGAAACCTGAAACATTGGAGTAATTCTACTCCTTTTAACTATAATAACAGCTTTCGTGGGCTATGTCCTCCCGTGAGGTCAAATATCGTTCTGAGGCGCCACTGTCATCACGAACCTTCTCTCCGCAGTCCCTTATATTGGCAACTCTTTAGTCCAATGAATCTGAGGGGGGTTTTCCGTAGACAACGCCACCTTAACCCGCTTCTTCGCCTTCCATTTCCTCTTTCCCTTCATTATTGCAGCTGCAACAATAGTGCACCTTATTTTCCTCCACGAAACCGGGTCCAACAACCCCACAGGCCTAAACTCAGACGCCGACAAAATCTCTTTCCACCCTTACTTCTCCTACAAAGACTTATTAGGCTTCGCAGTCCTTCTAATCGCCCTCATTTCTCTCGCCCTCTTCTCCCCCAACCTGCTTGGAGACCCCGACAACTTCACCCCTGCAAACCCCCTAGTCACCCCACCTCATATCAAACCCGAATGATACTTCCTATTTGCCTACGCCATCCTCCGCTCAATCCCTAACAAACTTGGCGGGGTTCTCGCCCTCCTATTCTCAATCCTTGTCTTGATAGTTGTTCCTATCCTCCACACCTCCAAACAACGAGGCTTAACATTTCGCCCTATCACGCAGTTCCTCTTCTGACTTTTAGTTGCAGACGTCGCCATCCTCACCTGAATTGGAGGCATACCCGTTGAACACCCCTTCGTCATTATTGGGCAAATTGCATCTTTCCTCTACTTCTTCCTCTTTCTCGTCCTCGCCCCTCTCGCCGGCTGACTAGAAAACAAAATCCTTGAATGATCCTGCACTAGTAGCTCAGCGCCAGAGCGCCGGTCTTGTAAACCGGACGTCGAAGGTTAAAGCCCTTCCTACTGCTTCAAACAAAGGGGATTTTAACCCCCGCCCCTAACTCCCAAAGCTAGGATCCTAATTTAGACTATTGTTTGCCGGGCTCTGCCTTTCATGTAAACGCAATGCATATATGTATTAACACCATTATTTTATATCAAACATATCCTATATATTAATACATACCATTTATAAAAACATAGACAAATATACCACATATTTGTTTAAACCATTTTAACTAAAGGGTACATAAACCATAACTGAATATTCTCCAATAAATACCTATTAATTACTAAACGATAGTTTAAGACCGATCACAACTCTCACTAGTTAAGTTATACCAAGTACCCACCATCCTATTCATTACCCATATTTAATGTAGTAAGAGCCCACCATCAGTTGATTCCTTAATGTCAACGGTTCTTGAAGGTCAAGGACAAGTATTCGTGGGGGTTTCACTAGGTGAATTATTCCTGGCATCTGGTTCCTATTTCAGGTCCTATAATTGTTATAATTCCCCATACTTTCATCGACGCTTGCATAAGTTAATGGTGGTAATACATACTCCTCGTTACCCACCATGCCGGGCGTTCTTTCCAGCGTGTGGGGGGTTCTCTTTTTTTTTTTCCTTTCATTTGACATCTCAGAGTGCATACAGAAATGACAGACAAGGTTGAACATTTTCCTTGCATGAAAGAAATAGTATGAGTGATGATAAGATATTAATAGAAGAATTGCATAACTGATATCAAGAGCATAAAGTTTAATCAGATATTTAATTTTCCCCAAACTTTCCTATTATCACCCCCGGTTTTTGCGCGTAAACCCCCCCTACCCCCCCAAACTCCTAAGATCTCTAAGACTCCTGCAAACCCCCCGGAAACAGGAAAAGCTCTAGAAGTGTTTTTCGCACTTGTAATGTACAGACATGATTGTTATTCATAAATTGTTTGATGTGTATATTATACTATTGCAATATTGCACAT